GAGTTTCATTTCGAAAAGCAATGAAAAAGGCTATTGAATTAACTGAACAAGCAGATACAAAAGGAATTCAAGTACAAATTGCAGGGCGTATCGACGGAAAAGAAATTGCGCGTGTGGAATGGATCAGAGAAGGTAGGGTTCCCCTGCAAACCATTCGAGCTAAAATCGATTATTGTTCCTATACCGTTCGAACTATTTATGGAGTATTAGGCATCAAAATTTGGATATTTATAGACGGGGAAGAATAAACCTTTATTTGTCTTTCCCTTCGATCTAGTGATGGAACAAAAAAGAGAAATTCGTTCCTTTTTTCTATTCAATAAAAACTAAAATGAAGAATTCTAATTCTTAATTCTATATGGTTGAATAAAAATTCGATTAGCCGTTTGATATAATTGCTATGCTTAGTGTGTGACTCGTTGGTTTTTTTAGGGTTAGGATTCAATAAAAAGAAGACTAGCCTCTTACTATAAACTAATAACTATAGGACTACTAACCAACTCATCACTTCGCATTATCTGGATCCAAAGAACCAGTCAAGATATGATATATCGGTCATATCGTTGTAGCAACTGAAATATTTTTTGCATAAACAAAAGAAAAATAAATCTAATTCTAAGTTATAAAGCGAAATAGAGAACAAAGATGTGGATAAATGGAAGGGTGAAAGAAAGAGAGAGAAAAATACCAATGATCTAGAATTCCATCCAATATGTAAGGTCTATGAGTCATCTCATAAAAAAGGCAGTGTAATAAAGCATCAATGCTGATTCGTACATAATTAAATGAATCTGTTCATAAAATAAAAAAATAAGAGCTTCGAGCCAATAAAGACTAAGAAGATTGACTCAAGAAAAAATTTCATTATGAGCTCCATTGTAGAAATCAGACCTAACCATTAAATAAGAAGCGATGGGAACGATGGAACCTATGAATCCAAATCTATTGAAAACGGATTCATTGATCGGGATGGCGGAACAAACCAAAGACTAATTCATTCATATTCATCTATTGGGAAAAGAAAAATCAAGAGCTAACCCTACAACTGAAATAGCGATGAAAAGAGTAAATATTCGCCTGCGAAACCTTTATTTTCTTGGATTGCTAAATTTGGGTCAATCGAAGAAAATAAAAGACAAAACAAAATAAAGAATCGTTATAACATTATAAAAAGTCATACAATATTTAAAATAGAAATATTAATATGTTTAGTTATCTAAAAAAACAAGATATACAAACGAATAATAGAGAAGTTGAAGATTTTATTATTCGCGAGGAGCTGGATGAGAAGAAACTCTCACGTCCAGTTCTGTAGTAGAGATGGAATTCAGAACCAACCATCAACTATAACCCCAAAAGAACCAGATTCCGTAAACAACATAGAGGAAGAATGAAGGGAATATCTTATCGAGGTAATCATATTTCTTTCGGTAAATATGCTCTTCAGGCACTTGAACCCGCCTGGATCACATCTAGACAAATAGAAGCAGGTCGACGAGCAATGACACGAAATGCACGACGTGGTGGAAAAATATGGGTACGTATATTTCCAGACAAACCGGTTACAGTAAGACCCGCAGAAACACGTATGGGTTCGGGGAAAGGATCCCCTGAATATTGGGTAGCTGTTGTTAAACCAGGTCGAATCCTTTATGAAATGGGTGGAGTAACAGAAAATATAGCCAGAAAGGCTATTTCAATAGCATCGTCTAAAATGCCTATACGAACTCAATTCATTATTTCGGCATAAAAATGGAGAATCAAAGGAAATAGGTCTTGAGAATTAAAAAAAAAAACAATCGCAGGTGCTGATTTATTTTTTTGGACAAACAATATTTCTTTTTTCTTCGCCCTTTGCATTGAAAGAATAGATAAAAAAAAAAAATGATATGATTCAACCTCAGACCCTTTTGAATGTAGCGGATAACAGCGGGGCTCGAGAATTGATGTGTATTCGAATCATAGGAGCTAGCAATCGTCGATATGCTCATATCGGTGACGTTATTGTTGCTGTGATCAAAGAAGCAGTGCCAAACATGCCCCTAGCAAGATCAGAAGTGGTCAGAGCTGTAATTGTACGTACTTGTAAAGAACTCAAACGTGATAACGGTATGATAATACGATATGATGACAATGCTGCGGTTGTCATCGATCAAGAAGGAAACCCAAAGGGAACTCGGGTTTTTGGTGCAATTGCCCGGGAATTGAGACAGTTAAATTTTACTAAAATAGTTTCATTAGCTCCGGAGGTATTATAAAATGAGATCATGATATGGTTAGAATAAAGTATTTCAAAGAAAGAGATTAAGAAATGGATTCGGATTAATTAATAGATTATGTCTCATGCATATGCCTTTAAGAATTCATATTCATAAAAAAATAAGTAAAAAAACAAGAAAAGCATGTTGATTATATCAAAATTTGGGAGCACCAAGAATTTTAATTCATCATGGGTAGGGATACTATTGCTGACATAATAACCTCTATACGAAATGCTGAT